ATCTACGTTCCCAATGTGCCTATGATGTTGAACCTGGAGGGCTGTTAGCTAGTGTGTATCATCTTACGAGAATAGAATCTGGTGTGGATCAACCAGAAGAGGTATGCATAAAAGTATTTGCTCCAAGGGGTAACCCTCGAATTCCGTCTGTTTTCTGGGTTTGGAAAAGTGTGGATTTTCAAGAACGGGAATCCTATGATATGTTGGGAATACTTTATGATAATCATCCACGCCTGAAACGTATTTTAATGCCCGAAAGTTGGATAGGATGGCCTTTACGTAAAGATTATATTGCCCCCAATTTTTATGAAATACAAGATGCTTATTGAATGATAAGAATTTCAAACTAAACAAAAACAAATAGATAGAAATATTCTAAGTATAAGGAATATTTGTACACTCTATTCTCGATCAAACAATCGGAGTAATTTACTTTTTATTCGGATTATGCTCGGTTAAAAAAGAAAAAAGTAGAATTCGAAATTCATTGAAATTTTAGAGTTGGTAAGATACTTTTTTTGATGAGCCGAGCTAATAGAATGAACTACAAAATTTTTGTACCATGAACTTTGTACCGCGAACATCGAACATCACTTAGACGGTCTGTAGAAAGTCACGTAATGTAGAAGGGAAATGCAGAAATATAAAAATGGAAATGAGAGGAGGTCGGAGTCTATTTGTACTGTATCTGATCTATTCGCACCCTTTAACTTCACTACGCTCCCTAGACTTTTTCTTCGTCTTGTAACTAATTTAACCGATTAAACTTTTTCGAATCCATATGAAGAAGTAATACTCTTTTTCGATGAGAGGAGACACGGTATAAACAACAAATAAAAAACGAAAAAAAACCGAAATTTATTCCCCTTTTCCATCTTTTTGATAGACTCTTTACCCATCTATTTTCTAGGTGGGGTATCTCTCTAGACACCTAGAGATATAAGTTACGTATGTGTACGATCTATCCGATTAATAAATATCGGATTCATATTAATTTAAATTAATTTGTAAAATAGATATTCATCCAAACGAATCGTGTGCCAGGAACCAGATTTGAACTGGTGACACGAGGATTTTCAGTCCTCTGCTCTACCAACTGAGCTATCCCGACCATTCCCTACGCATTATCTACTCATTTTAGTAGAAAACTGAGGTCTATGTCAATTAAAAAGATGAAAGGGTATTACAAAGTATTATTTAGGCCCCGGAATTTCCTGGATCTTGAAAAGAAGACTTTGTATGTAAGTCTTAGTACGAGTAATGATATGAATCATTCAAATGAGTGAAGTACTCCTTGCTCAAAGCCGGTCATGTATCATTTACATCACAAGACTTGTGAGAAGAGAAAAACTCGAATACCTTTGTGCTCTGTGGAGGAAGAGACCCAAATTTTTTTATGTTAAAAAAAATTGGATAAGATAATTAGTTAGAGAATTTAATGAGCTTTTTTGGGGATAGAGGGACTTGAACCCTCACGATTTTAAAAGTCGACGGATTTTCCTCTTACTATAAATTTCATTGTTGTCGGGAGTGACACGTAGAATGGGACTCTCTCTTCATTCTCATCCGATGGATCGGTAGATCTATCAGACTGTGGAGTAAATGCTTTAATTTAAGAAACGAATATTCGATTCGTTCTTCAACGCGGAATCGATTCATAATAATTCTTCCATTTGTTCATATTCATAAAATAAAGATTCGGGTCGTCATCAATTTTCATTTTATCTTAGATATATTCTAAATAAATTCTATTTTATATATTAAGATATTAAGTACGTATGCCTATAGGTTTCTTCTTCATCCTTTTTGGAGTTTAGATGTAAGAATTCGTATAACATAGCACAATGCATGACAGACAACTCCATTTGTTAGAACAGCTTCCATTGAGTCTCTGCACCTATCCTTTTTTATTCTTCCTTTTTGTAAAGCAGGAGTTGGCTCAGGATTGCCCGTGTTTTAAATTCCAGGGTTTCTCTGAATTTGAAAGTTCTCACTTAGTAGGTTTCCATACTAAGGCTCAAACCAATTAAGTCCGTAGCGTCTACCGATTTCGCCATACCCCCCTTTTATGTATGCTTAAGATCTCAATGTGATGTACTTTCCTCTTTTTTCTCCTTTCATTTAGGCCGGAACCGTTGAAGTCTCTATATAAATTCATATACGGAAAGACATTTCATCCTATTTTCTTTCATTTCTAGTGAGAGCTCATATTTGAGATGGGCCAATCAGAACTAATTATATCGTTTTTTTATCTTCAATTCAAGATAGCCGGATATATATCACTATATATATGAACCTTTCTTTTCATTTTCCCCTGAAAGTTGGAATACTCAAAGGGTCGATTCTTTTTTTCTTAGTTTCCAAATCTATCATTTTTTCTTTCGATTTATAAAATATAAAGTAAATTCTATTTATAATTTATATTATTCTATTTAATTTTAATTTATTATATAGATATAGAATACAATTATAGAGAATATAGGATAGGCCTATTCCATTTGTCTATTCTATTCTTTTCTTAGAGTAGACCCTTATACTATATAATCTTTATACTATATAATCTTTATACTATACTATATAATATAACTAAACGATAGAAAAGATAAATAAAAATTCCTTAACTTAAGATAAGATTATTTATTACAATATATCTAAACTTAATTAAGAATAAGATATTGCATTTTTTTTATAAATGTATATTAAAAATTAAAAAGATTCTAAAAACGCATAAAATTTCGACTAGAATTCGAATGGATCGAATTCCAAATTTTTATTTTTTTGATTGATAATTGATAAAAAAAGATAAATGTATTATTCTTATTCTAATTGCTCGAATTAGAATGGAATAAATCTAAAATTATGGATCGGTATAGTAATCTTTATCTTATTTAGATTATTTAATATTTATTAAAATATAGTCAATTTATATTATCTATTTTTTATTAACTATATATAGTTTTTATTAACTATATATAGTTAATAGCTAAAATCTAGCTTATGGAATTATTATGCATGTAAAGTTTATCTTATGTCTTATGTGAGCCCGCTTAGCTCAGAGGTTAGAGCATCGCATTTGTAATGCGATGGTCATCGGTTCGACTCCGATAGCCGGCTTTTCTCTATTTGTTCTATTTTTTATATGATTGAGGATGTTTCTTTGAAATTACAGACTACAGACACCTTTCCTTTTTCAAAAGGTCGAGGATTTCTTATGCCATGAATAAATATATACAAGAATTAAATTTTCAATTAATGTGTATATAGATACTAAATTATATATACTAAATACAATAATACAATTTAAATAATCAATAAAATAATTAGAAAAATTGAAATACTCACCGAAAACATTCAAATTGAATTAAAATTAATAAATGAAATTTCAAATAAAATAAAAATTCATTTTAATTTGAATACAAAAATACAAAAACAAGGAGGAACTTCGGATACGTATATCTTTCATCTCACTATTCCGTCTAGTGCCAGTATTCGTTCTAGTCTAATCTAATTAATATTAATATAATAGACTGCTTCAAGGGAGTTCGCTTCAGTTATCATTTAGTTCAGTTTTAATTTCTTTAATAAAAAAAATGAAATATCACCAAATAAGGAGTCTTTATGTCGCGTTACCGAGGGCCTCGTTTTAAAAAAATACGACGTCTGGGGATTTTACCAGGATTAACTAATAAAAAGCCTAGAGATCTTAGAAACCCATCGCGTTCCGGGAAAAGATCTCAATATCGTATTCGTCTAGAAGAAAAACAAAAATTACGTTTTCATTATGGTATTACAGAACGACAATTACTTAAATACTTCTGTATCGCTAGAAAAGCCAAAGGGTCAACAGGTCAAGTTTTACTCCAATTACTTGAAATGCGTTTGGACAACATCCTTTTTCGATTGGGTATGGCTCCGACTATTCCTGGAGCCCGCCAATTAGTTAATCATAGACATATTTTAGTTAATGATCGTATAGTCGATATACCAAGTTATCGTTGCAAACCCACCGATATTATTATGGCGAGGGATAAGCAAAAATCAAAAATTCTCGTTCAAAATTATCTCGATTCATCCCACAGCGAGGAATTGCCAAAACATTTGACTCTTCACCCCTTCCCATATAAAGGAGTAGTCAATCAAATAATAGACAATAAGTGGGTCGGTTTGAAAATAAATGAATTGCTAGTTGTAGAATATTATTCCCGCCAGACTTAAGGGTACCCGAAAGGAAAGGTTTCGGAAAAATGAGCCCCCGCTTCTCCAAACTAAATTTATTTAAGATTAAGGTCAGGGTTTTGATCCGGATTTTTTCCCTTCCTGTATCATAGATCGACAGAGATATTTTGATTTCTTGTCGACCTTATTCCATATTATTATTATTCCCTAATTTTACATATCGCAATTAAATTAGAAATAGAAAATCGATATATACCTAGAATATATATAAAGAATAAAGATAGTAAAAAAGGATCTACTTCTTGGTTAATTTTGTACGGCCAGCTATGTGGGTGAGTTGGGGAAAGGTACGGAAAGAGAGGGATTCGAACCCTCGGTAAACAAAAGTCTACATAGCAGTTCCAATGCTACGCCTTGAACCACTCGGCCACCTTTCCTACACAACAATTATGACCCAGGAACCGAACGAATAGCGAATTCTTCACCTTTTTGTTTGCGTTGGCTAGGTAAGGTACAAGCAATTCGAACTAAAAAAATATCCCATTTTTTATAAGGATCTTTACTTCAATGATTCCATTTAACCGACGATTCCATAAAAATTATAAAATTCATTTATTTTAAAGTTTTCACCCCCAAAATCGATTATTTCATGGATCTCTTACAAATTCATGACTCATCCTGGGACTATTTGATTGTATAGTATCTATTCATTATGCACATAACACAAACAAAATAGACGGTTATTCTATTTCCATCATAGAATAATTATTTGGTTCGTTTTCCCTCCTTCTTTGCATCATAATCCAATCAGCATCAACAGGATTAATTCGAATCGTATTTCAATATTTATTATGGATTCCTGCAAAAAGTAACAATTTTCGTCTTTGAATACGAGTAGTAGTAGAGGGTTCGTATCTTTCCATTTTATTTGATATAAATGTTGAAATTGAATTTCTTTTTTTTTTTTTATGAATATTTTTTATGCTATTTCGTATTGTCCAATTCCTTTCGTTGTAGGAGAATTTTCCCGTAGGGGGAATGAAAAAAAATTTAGAATGGATTGGTACCTATGCCTAGATCGCGGATAAATGGAAATTTTATTGATAAGACCTTTTCAGTTGTGGCCAATATTTTATTACGAATAATTCCAACAACTTCAGGCGAAAAGGAGGCATTTACCTATTACAGAGATGGTGTGATTTGATTCTTTTTTTACCCCACTTATGATAAAGACCAAAAATTCGGGATAGAAAGAAAAAATATTATTATTTTGATAGATTATTGAAAAAAATCTACGCTTGTTGAAGGTGAAGTTTATAAATAGAACAATTCCTTCTGTCGTGTATCCCCGATTAATGCAGCCTCATATGCTTCCATTATCCATTTTAGTATTGAGCGAGAGGTTACACCTATATCGGTTCTGTATTACAGGTCAATCCTACTCTACTAGTCCTAATAGGCAGCATAGGGGAAAAGCACTACACCTAGAAATCAACAAGACGAAAGCTTTGTTAAAAAAAACTTACTCCCCTTCCTTAGCTGCGTTGGGACTTAAAAGAATGGTTGGGACAACAAAACTCCATCTCGTTTGTCCCGTGGATCCCCATATAACCATCAAAGACTGTTGAAGTGACTAATTCCTGGAAATTAGGGGGCGTTGAGGACAAAGAAATTGTTGGAGTTACCGTTTCTATCTAGTACCAACGCGTTTGATGTTAACAAAAGCTCCCGCGCAGGAAGGTTGGCTAGAAATTTCGTGCAAAAACACTAGCCCCGCTCAATTAATAATAAGAATAATCGATACACGGAATCAAAAACAACTGACATATTCTCATTATGCATATAAGGGAGGAGCCGTATGAGATGAAAATCTCACGTACGGTTCTGGAACGGAGATTCTTTTAATCGAATGACGACCGTAACGGATGTCGGCGCAATCCGAAGGAAATTATGCAGAAGCTTTACAGAATTATTATGAAGCTATGCGACTAGAAATTGATCCCTACGATCGAAGTTATATACTCTATAACATAGGCCTTATTCACACAAGTAATGGGGATCATACGAAAGCTTTAGAATATTATTTTAGGGCACTCGAACGAAACCCATTCTTACCACAAGCGTTTAATAATATGGCCGTGATCTGTCATTACGTGCGACTATCTCCACTATAGAAAGATAAAAGGAAAGAAAGGCCAAAAAATCTTCTAGTAAAAACAAAAAAGAAAAATAAAGGCTCTCTACATATGCATCGTCAAAAACAACGATTTTTATGAGCTGTAGCAAGGAACGAAACTTCATATTAGTTGAAAATAGGAAGAAATAAGATATGCCTAGATACTTTATTCTATGGATAAAAAATCGAATTGATAGAGAAGAAGCACCGTAAAGGTCAATTGACGAGGTTTGGGCCAATACATTAAGAACTGCTTACGTATGCCATACATAATATAAGATAGATAAAAGTTAGTAATCTGCTTATGTAATAGAGGCGATCCACTAAGGTATTGAGCAGCGGTGTAGGATCAGATCCCAAAGATAGTAAGGCTTTCTTTCTTATGGAGGAAAGAGAAAGAAAGCCTTTTTCAAGGATTCTATATAAATTTGGATATGAAACCGAGATAGTTACCTTGCAGAAAATTTTAACGAAAAGAGGAAATGCCCGTCCTTTAGTCGTCTGAAGGTGGGATAAAAGATAAAACAAAAACGAATTTGAAATAAAAATTAAAGTTTGAAACTCATATGATTAACCTCTTTTGGTTAACCCGAAACCGAAAAGCGAGATAGATCTATGAGAAATCTCATCCCGTTCGATAGGTAAAACGGATACCAAAAGCATTGACAGTTGAGCCGTATGAGTTAGGAAACTCTCAAGTACGGTTCTAAGGGAAGGAAACCTCTATTCCGACCGGGGAGAGCAGGCCATTCGACAGGGAGATTCGGAAATTGCGGAGGCTTGGTTCGATCAAGCCGCTGAGTATTGGAAACAGGCTATAGCGCTTACTCCTGGTAATTATATTGAAGCACACAATTGGTTGAAGATCACGAGGCGTTTCGAATACGAATAAAAAAAAATAAAGAATTGAATAATATATTCATATTGTTTTTATTTATATATCAATAAAAAGAAATAAAAAATACCTTCAAATAACTGAGGATACTGCGATGTTTCATTAGTAATCACTAATCACTGCTCGCGTGATTTGGAATCTAATAATACGAATTACTAGAATCTCTGGAAAACATGAAAGAGTTCCGTCTAAGATCTTATAATTTAGAATTTAGATCGGAATAAAAAACCGTTTTTTACATCAATCCAAAGTC